TAATAAAGTAAGCTAAAATAAAGCTAGTGGGTTCATACCCCAAAAATGATCTTATCCTTTATTAATATTTAAAAATTTTATAAAATGAATACTTTTATTAACAGTAATTATCTCATTTTCATCAAATTCATGATTTGTTTATTGACTAATAATAGAACTCAATTTATTAATATTTATTCCAATTTTTAACTTTAAAAAAATAAATAACTCTAATTGTATAATTTCATATTTTGTTATTCAAGCTTTCTCTTCAACTCTTTTTTTCTTAGCCTCATTAAATTACAGCTTAATAAATTGCCAATTATTTGAATTTTTAATTATAATTTCAATAATAATTAAATTAGCAATAATCCCCTTTCATTTCTGGCTTACAAATATAAGTGAAATAATTGACTTCAATACATTATTTTTGATTTTAACCATTCAAAAAATAATCCCCCTCTTCATTCTATCCTTACTTTCAATAAAAATTATAGTAATTTTTGCTATAATTTCTTCAATTTTTAGTTCACTATTGATTTTTAATCTAAAAATAATAAAAAAAATTCTTATTTATTCATCAATTTCCCATCAAGGATGGATATTATCGCTTATTTTAGTAAAAAGAAATTTTTGAGTAATTTATATAATAATTTATTCAATACTAATCTATAAAATTTTAATTTTACTTAAAAAAAATAATTTGAATTCATTTTCTAATTTTTTAGAAAAAAAAAATTTTTTTCATATAAAAATTACATTTTGTATATTAATACTATCCCTTGGAGGAATACCTCCTTTTATAGGATTTATTATAAAGTTAATTTCCATTTTTCTCCTTATAAAAATAAGAAAAATACTTATTATAATTTTAATTATTTCTTCAATAATTAATATTTTTATTTACATTCGAATAATTAGACCTAATTTGTTCCTTAATTTAATAAATTTTAAAAATTTTAAAAGTATTTTTTTTTTAAAAAACTTCGTTCTCAATATTAATTTGTTATTTTCAATCTTCTTTATTAATTTAGCAATTATATAAGATTTTAAGTTAAACAAACTATTTGCCTTCAAAGTAAAAAATATTTTCAATAAATCTTAGTAAAAGGGTTTACCCATAAATAAATTTACAATTTATCACTTAAAATTTCAGTCATTTTACCGCGATGATTATACTCAACAAATCATAAAGACATTGGAACTATATACTTAATTTTCGGGAGATGAGCAGGTATCTCAGGCTTATCAATAAGAATTTTAATTCGAATAGAATTAGGCCAACCAGGAACATTAATTGGTAATGACCAAATTTATAACGTAATCGTCACAGCTCATGCTTTTATCATAATTTTTTTTATAGTTATACCCATCATAATTGGCGGGTTTGGAAATTGACTAGTTCCAATTATGCTAGGTGCCCCTGATATAGCATTCCCCCGAATAAACAACATAAGATTTTGGTTATTACCACCATCTCTTTGTTTACTAATTAATTCTTCTTTAGTAGAATCAGGAGCTGGGACAGGATGAACTGTATATCCCCCTCTTTCCTCAAATCTTTCTCATTATGGCCCCTCAGTAGATATAGCAATTTTTTCTCTCCATCTAGCTGGAGCATCCTCAATTTTAGGGTCAATTAATTTCATTACAACCATTGTTAATATGCGTTCAATTGGAATAACAATAGAACGAGTACCCTTATTTGTCTGATCTGTTTTAACCACAACAATTTTACTTTTACTTTCTCTCCCAGTTTTGGCCGGGGCCATTACAATACTATTAACAGATCGAAATTTTAATACTTCATTTTTTGACCCTTCAGGAGGTGGTGATCCAATTTTATACCAACATTTATTTTGATTTTTCGGGCATCCTGAAGTTTACATTTTAATTCTTCCTGGTTTCGGGATAATTTCTCATATTATTTGTTTCCATACTGGGAAAAAGGAACCTTTTGGAAATTTAGGTATGATTTATGCAATACTAGCTATTGGTTTATTAGGATTTATTGTATGAGCACATCATATATTTACTGTTGGAATAGATGTAGATACTCGAGCATATTTTACATCAGCAACCATAATTATTGCTGTACCAACAGGAATTAAAATTTTTAGATGGCTAGCTACTCTCCATGGGACAAACATTAAATTCAATACTCCAATTTTATGAAGACTAGGCTTTATTTTTTTATTTACAATTGGAGGTTTAACAGGGATTATATTAGCAAATTCTTCAATTGATATTATCCTTCATGATACCTATTACGTTGTAGCCCATTTTCATTATGTTTTATCAATAGGGGCTGTTTTTGCAATTATAGGTGCTATTATTCATTGGTTTCCTTTAATATTTGGTTTCAATTTCAATACTATCTTTACAAAAAGACAATTTATAATTACATTTATTGGAGTAAACATAACCTTTTTCCCCCAACATTTTCTAGGGTTAAGAGGAATGCCACGACGATATTCTGATTACCCAGATTTTTTTTCAAAATGAAATTTTTTTTCATCAATTGGTTCTTTAATCTCATTAGTAGGAGTAATTTTTATAATTATTATTATTTGAACTGCATTAATTGATAAAAAAATAATCTATTCATCACTTTCATCTTCTTCATCAATTGAATGAATAATAAACTTTCCACCTTCTGAGCATACATTCAATCAAAATAATATTATTATTAAATAACTTATGATAACTTGATCTCAAATGTCATTTCCGGATATAAACTCTCCTATTATAGAACAAATAGCATTCTTTCATGACCACACTATAATAATTATTATTTCAATTACAATTATCACCATATACATAATTATTAACATTATATCAAATTTATTATCAAGACGTTCCTTAATAGAAGGGCAAGAAATTGAAATTATTTGAACTCTAATTCCAGCAATTACTTTAATTTTTATTGCTATTCCTTCCCTTCATCTTCTTTATTTAACGGATGAAATTTTTAATGCACAAATATCAATTAAAGTTATTGGCCATCAATGATATTGATCTTATGAATACTCTGACTTCAATAAAGAATTTGATTCATTCCTTGTGACCGAACAAGACCTCCAATCTAACTCATTTCGACTGTTAGAAACTGATAATAATTTAATCATCCCGTTTAATACAATAATTAAATTTTTAATTACATCAGCTGATGTAATTCACTCATGGACTATCCCCTCTCTAGGTATAAAAATAGATGCTATTCCTGGACGTCTTAACCAAACATTCTCAATTGCTAACCGACCCGGGATTTTTTTTGGACAGTGCTCGGAAATCTGTGGGACAAACCATAGATTCATACCAATTTCCCTAGAAATTACACAAATAATAAATTTTATTAAATTTATTTCCTCATAAACATTGAATGGCTGAAATTTTAAGCAATGGTCTCTTAAACCAACTCATAGTATAATACTTTCAATGAAAAAATCTAGTTAAAAAAAATAACAAAAGAATGTCATTCTTTAATTACATAAAAGTGATTTTTAATTCCTCAATTATTTCCTATAAATTGAATTATAATTTCCTTTACAATGATAATCTTTTTTATATTTTTACTAAGAAACATTTTTTTTCTAAAAACTAATAATAAATTAAATAATCACAATATTTATTTTAATTTCTCGTCCTTCCATCAAAAATGATAAATAATTTATTTTCAATTTTTGACCCCTCAACATCTAATAATTTTAGATTAAATTGATTATCGTTAATAATCTGGATATTTATTATTCCCTTTCCGTTTTGAATTTCTTCTTCTTTATTTCTAACTTCTTGAAAAATTCTTCTTAAAAAACTTTTTCAAGAAGTTAGAAATAATATTAGTAATCGAAAAATCAAAAATTTATTTTTTTTTTTAGTTATTTTTTTAGTTATTTTTTTTAGAAATTTCTTAGGTTTATTTCCTTTCTTATTCACACCTTCAAGTCATTTAGTTTTTACAATATTTTACTCATTTCCTATTTGATTTTCATTTATTATTTTCAGTCTTATCAATAAATTTAATAAAGTAATAACTCATTTAGTACCTATAGGGTCACCTATAGCATTAAGAGTTTTTATAGTTTTAATTGAAACTGTAAGAAATTTAATTCGACCTCTTACATTATCAATTCGTTTAACTGCTAATATAATTAGAGGTCATCTTTTAATTCATTTATTATCATCTATAATAATAGAATTAAATTTTTTTTTTTTAATATTATTAATTATAGTAATGTTATTAATTTTAGAGACGGCTGTTGCTTTAATTCAAAGTTTTGTTTTTATTACCCTGATTTCTTTGTATATTAATGAAGTTTAACCTATGATATTTCATCCATTTCATTTAGTAGAAAAAAGGCCATGACCTTTAACAAGATCAATTTCAGCTTTTTGTTTAACTTTAGGTTTTGTAAATTATTTCAATTATAATAATTCGCTCCTTACAATAATTTCATTATTGATTCTATTTTTGTCATCATTTCAGTGATGACGAGACATTTCTCGGGAAGCTTCTCTTCAGGGTTTTCATACAATTTTTGTACTAAAAGGACTGAAACTAGGAATAATTCTTTTTATTTTATCTGAAATTTTTTTTTTTATTTCATTTTTTTGAGCTTTTTTTCACAGAAGATTGTCTCCTAATATTGAAATTGGGGGTAACTGGCCACCAAAAAATGTTGTTCCTTTTAATCCATTTGAAGTACCTTTGTTAAATTCAACTATTTTAATTTCTTCAGGAATCTCAGTTACTTGAACACATCATTCTATTATTAATGGGAATTACAAAAATGCTTTATTGTCCTTAAAGATTACTGTAATACTAGGAATATTTTTTACAATATTTCAAATATTTGAATATTTTCAAGCTCAATTTTCTATCACGGATGGAATTTTTGGTTCTACTTTTTTCATAACTACTGGTTTTCATGGACTTCATGTAATTATTGGCTCAATTTTTCTTTTAGTTTCTTTACTTCGAATCAAAAATAGAATAATTTCTATAAATCACCATTTTGGATTTGAGGCATCTGCATGATATTGGCATTTTGTTGACGTAGTCTGATTATTTTTATTTACTTTTATGTATTGATGAATTTTTTGTTTAATTAGTATAAATAGTACAATTAATTTCCAATTAATAAGTTTTTTAAAAATTGAACAATTTTAAAATTTTTTTTAATCATTATAACAATTATTCTTGTAATTTTTGTAGCATTTTTTGGAATAACTTATAAAAATTTTATAAATAAAGAAAAATTATCTCCTTTTGAATGCGGGTTTGACCCATTTTCTTTATCTCGGGTTCCTTTTTCATTAAAATTTTTTTTTATTGCAATTATTTTTTTAATTTTTGATGTAGAGATTATTATTATTCTCCCGTATCCTTTATTAATATTCAATAAAAACTTAACTTTAATTTTTTCTTTTATTTTAATTAATTTAATTATTTTATTTGGTTTATTATATGAATGAAAAAGAGGTATAATCGAATGAATAAAATAAGAAAAGTATTTAAAATTAATAAAATCTAATTTGCAATTAGAAATTGAATTATCCTTTTCTGGGTAAAATAAAGCGATTTAATTGCGTTCAGTTTCGGCCTGAATTTAGAAGAATATCTATTTTTTAATAGAAGCCAAGATTGAGGCTATTCACTGTTAATGAATTTATTGAATATTTTCCTATTAGATTAAAAAATTGAGCTTCTAACTCAAAATTAATGGGTTATCCATTTTAATCTTTTTTTAAATAGTGTAACAAACACTTAACATTTTCATTGTTAAAATTCCTTAGGATTTAACTCCAAAAATTGATGCAAAAACTACAAGAAAATAAATAAAAAATAAATATTAAATTAAAAAATAAAAAAATTGTCAAAGGAAGAATAGTCTTTCATGCTATTATTATTAATTTATCATAACGAAATCGAACATAAGTTCTTCGAATTATAATAAAAATTATCATAATTAATAATGTTGACATTCCATTTAAATTTTGAAAACCAAAAAATATTAAATTTGTTAACATTCTGACTAAAATAATTATTCCATATTCAGCTATGAAAATTAAAGCAAATAATCAAGAGCCATATTCAATATTAAATCCAGAAACTAATTCTGATTCGCCTTCAGACAAATCAAAAGGAGTTCGATTGGTCTCTGCTAATAAAATTACTATTCAAATCACTAAGACTATTCTTAGTCTTAAAAAGATCATGAATTTTTCTTGAGTTAAACAAAAGTTTGTTATTGAATATTTTTCTGCCAATAATGATAATCTAATAAGCACTATTGCTATTCTTACTTCATATGAAATAATTTGTGCAAATCCTCGATATGCTCCAATTAATGAGTATTTAGAATTGGACGATCATCCTCCAATTAAAATGGAATAACTTCTTATTCTTGAAATACAAAGAAAAAAAATAATAGTTAAATTTAAATTTATTAGACTTCTCTTATATTGAAAAATTATTCATAATAATAATATTATTAAAATCCTTAAAATAGGCGCAATTAAATAAAAAATTAAATTTAAGTAAAATATAAAATTTATTTCTTTAGAAAAAAGTTTTAACGCATCTCTAAATGGTTGAAATATCCCTAAAATTCCAGTTTTGTTAGGCCCCTTACGAATTTGACAATAGCCTATAATTTTTCGCTCTAATAATGTGAAAAATGCCACTCTTAATAATGCTATTAAAAGAAGAATTAAATATATAATAAAACTTAAAATTATTAAAGGAACATTAGTTCATTGAGGAAGCTTAAATTCCTTACATTTTTCTCTGCCACTTTAATAATTCCAAAAATTGATGCAAAAACTGCTTATCTTAAAAAAAATTTCTTATAAGAATTCCTTTCGTACTAGCTTATAATTAAATTATTATTAAGATAGAAACCAACCTGATTCTCATCGGTCTAAACTCAGATCATGTAGGAATTTAAAAGTTGAACAAACTTCTTTAACTAACTTCTTCATTAGCTAAGAATCCTAATCCAACATCGAGGTCGCAAACTATTTTGTCTATATGAACTATTAAAAATTATTACGCTGTTATCCCTAGAGTATTTTTCCATAAGACCAATAATAATGGTTCTTTTTTAAAGAAAAACAAAGTTTTTTATTTTTGTTAATCGCCCCAATTAAAATAATTCTTACTATATTTTATAATAAAATTATTCAAAATTCTTAGGGTCTTCTTGTCCTTAATTCTTATTGTAGTTTCTTCACTAACAAAAATAATTTTAATTTTTAAAATTAAAAAAGAATTTTTCTGTTAATCCATTCTTTTAGCACTCAATTAAAGTCTTATTTCAATACCTTTGTATAGTCAAAATACTACAGCAATTTAATAAATCATTGAGCAGAATTGATATTTAATTAAAATTCTAAATAAAATGTTTTTAATAAACAGTCAGAAAAAATTTTTGCCGAATTCTTTAATTTTAATTTTCTATTAAATTTTAATTTCATTTTTTTGAAAAATGATTTTATATTATACTAATTTTTTCATTTTTGGATTAAAGTTTAATTTTTTTAATTTTTAAAAAAATAAAAAATATATTTAAAAATAAATAAAATTATTTATAAAAATAATAAGGAAGATTTTATTCCTTTTTTTAAAACAAAACAAAAAGCTTTTTGTTTTAAATTTTTTAAGCTTATCCCTAAAAAAATATTCTATTAAAAATAAAATAATTAGTAATTAATAGAAAAATTTTTAATTTTTTTATTAAAACTAGATATCAATAATTTTGACAAGAATTTCACTTCTAAATTAAATTTTTTTAATTTTTTAAAACAAATTAATTCTATAAAATTTAGATCTATTAATTTCGAGAAAAATAAAATTTTTATTTTTTTTTGAAAAACCCTTATGCCAAAGGTACATTAATTTACTTTTTTTTTAAAAAGACATTTCCTTTTCAGTTTATTAGTAACTTTATCAACTCCATTTATTTTTTTTTCAAAAAAAGTAAAAAACTTTAAATTTTTTTACCAAAAAATGGTAAAAAATTTACAAAATTTTCATTGTAAATGAAACATCATTATTGATTTCATTTTTAAAACACTTTCCAGTATTTTAACTTTGTTACGACTTATCTTTATAAAAAGAGCGACGGGCGATATGTACATACTTCAGAACTTTATTCAAAAAACCATACTATTGAATTTTTACTTTCAAATCCTAAGTTTAATTTTAATTTTAAAATTATCTAAAAAGAATTGTAATTCACTTCATTCTAAAATTTTTGCTGCACCATGACTTAATTTATTTTTTCTAAAAAGTTTTAAGTAATAATAATTAAATATTACTTTAATAGTGGTATACAAACTGGTTTAACAAATTCTAGTAAGATTTAGGTGTTTTATCCATTAAAGAGCAAATTCCTCTGAAAAGCTTAAAGTACCGCCATAATTTTTTGTTTTCATAAATTTTAGTTACTCACAATATAAAGTTCTTTAATAATAGGGTATCTAATCCTAGTTTATATTTGAATTTCTTTCATTAAAATTTTTTAATATTTTTAAAAAATTTCACCTTTTTTAAAAATTAAAAAATAATTAAATTTTTTAAAAAAGCCTTAAAAAAAAAATTTTTTTTTTTGTTTAACCGCTGCTGCTGGCACAAAATTAGCTAAATTATACTATAAATTTCAATAATTTTTTATTATTAAATAAATTATATTTTCTGATTTTTATTTTTTTAAAAAATTTCATAAAAAATTTATAATTTTTTATTTTTTAACCAAACCTAATTAATCAGCATTTACCAATTTTTTACTTTTTAAAAAAAGTAAAAAATTTTTTTTTCGCAACTCATGTCTATCGGTTATCTGGATGCATTAAAGGAAGGTATGCTAAAATTTACAGGGCTATTTTCCAATATTTAAATTGGTACTGATTTTGAGCTAGATGCAATCATCTTTCTTTTTCTCCGAATTTATTAATTAGTAGATGTGTGTTAGACTTAGTATGACCCTTTGTTACATCTATGCTGACCAGTAAATGCGATAGACGGAGGTCGCCCCTTATTTAAAATAGATGTAATCATATTCCGGCATAAGTAAAATGCCTGAATTTAAAGGATTATCTTGATAGGATAAATTATGTTGAAAAACTTTTACTAATTTTAACTCTAATAAATTATATTTATTTCTAAAAAAATCAAAATTTTTTGTGCTTTTACACTAAAAGTTATTATATCTTTAAAAAAATATCTTTACATTTTCAGTGTAATGTTTTGCTTAAACTATAAAGATCTTTAAAGACAAATAATTACTGTCATTATTAAAATTAATAAAATTTTATTAAAATTTTTAATTTCTATTCAACTTCTAAAATTATATAATAAATTAAAATTATTTTTAATCATAGAGGGTCCTAAAATTTCTATTCATGTTCAATCTCTTAAACTTAAAATTCTTAACTTTTTTCTTATATTTAATAGAATAAAACTCGTTATAAAATTCAAATGCCAAATTTTAAAAAAAAATTCTAATTTTCTTGAATAAAAATTTATATTTTTAATAAAAATAAAAAAAAAAATTGAAATTACCAAAAAAATTAAAGTAAAACTTTTACATTCAAAGTCAATAAAAATTAAACTAAAATTAGGATTAATAATTCAATTTATGAATCCTCCTGAAATGATTATAAATGCACATAAATTAGTAATAGGAAATACTATTATAAATTGAAAATTAAAATTTGAAATTGTTAAATTTATTGTTCTTTTAAGCAAAAGAGTATAAATTAAGCGTCTGCAGTAAAAAAAAGTAAATAAAATCCCAATATAAAAAATTAAAATTAAAATTAAGTTATTAATTTTAAAGATAAAAAATTCTACAATTAAATCTTTAGAGTAAAATCCACCAATAAAAGGAAAACCTATTAATGATAGAATTGAGATTCTTATACATCTTGAAATTAAAGGTCTAACACTAAAAAAATTTCCTAATATTCGAATATCCTGAATTCCATTAAATGAATGGATAATTAAACCAGCACAGAGAAATAACATTGATTTAAAAATAGCATGTATAATTAAATGAAAAAAAGCCAATTCTATTATCCCTAAAGAAATAGAAATTATTATTAATGACAATTGACTTAACGTTGAAAAGGCAATAATTTTTTTAAAATCTGTCTCAAAAAAAGCATTAATTCCTGCTATTAATATTGTTAGTAATGAAATTTTTATTAAAATTGAAGAAAAAAAATTAAAGTGGAAAAGAAAATTAAATCGTATCAGTAAATAAACCCCAGCAGTAACCAAAGTTGACGAATGAACTAATGAAGACACTGGGGTTGGAGCTGCTATTGCAGCAGGTAACCATGCTGAAAATGGAATTTGAGCTCTTTTTGTAAGACCAGCAATTAAAATTAAAATTCCACAAATTAATTCAATTTGACTTAAACTTAATAAGTCAAATCTTCCAAAATTTACAAAAAAAATAAGTCTTAAAATAATTATTACATCCCCAACTCGATTTCTAATAATAGTAATTATTCCCGAATTATAAGAATTGACTCTTTGGTAATAAATTACTAAACAATAAGATACTAACCCTAATCCATCCCATCCTAAAATAAGCATAAATATATTGGGTATAATAATTAAAAAAATTATTGACAAAACAAAAAGTAACACAATTCAGCAAAATGAATTTTTGTTTTTATCTTCCTTTATATAATCATGACTGTATAAAATTACTATCCCTGAAATAAATATTACTACACTAGAAAAAAGCGTTCTAATTCAATCAATTAAAAAATAAAATTTTACATCTAAATTTAAAATTCTTAGTAGAAAGTACTCAATTACAATAAAAGTATCATTATAAAATAAGAAAAAGAAAATTGTTATTCCTATAAGTCTTAAAATTACTAAAAATCTACCTCAATTAATAAAAATTGTTTAATGATTTTACATCTTCAATAAATCCACAATTTATTATTTTTTATAAACTAATTAAACTAAAATCACTCACAAAAAAAAGAAATTTTAAAAATTCAAAAAACCCTTGGAAAAATATGTAATAATAATAAATTGTATTCTCGTATATTAATAGGATTTAATGACCAAATTAATCAACCTTGACCATGATTAATAAAACTGTATATATAAATTGAATAACAAGCTCTTAAAAAAATCAAAAGTATTACAGGAATGAAAAAATAAATTCTTAATTTTAAAATTCTAAAACTTAAAAAAAATTCTCCAAATAAATTTATAGTTAAGGGGGCAGATATATTGATAACTGAGAACAAAAATCATCAAAGAGTTAATGATGGAAAAATTGATTTTATTCCTTTGAATAAAATTATTCTTCGTGTGAATACACGCTCATAAAATAGATTAGCAAGACAAAATAAACCTGATCTGCACAATCCATGGCCAATTATTAATAATACAGCTCCTATAGAACCATAATTAGAAAATGTCATTCTTCCTCCTAATACAATTCCTATATGACAAACTGAAGAATATGCAATTAAAGATTTAATATCTAATTGATATAAACAGAAAATTCTAATTATTACACTTCCTCAAATTGATGCAGAAATAATTAACTCTGAAAAAAAAACAATATTAAATATTATTATTATTTTAAACCGAAAAATACCATAAATACCTAATTTTAATAAAACTCCTGCAAGAATTATAGACCCTGAAATTGGGGCCTCAACATGAGCTTTTGGCAGTCAAAGATGAAAAAAAAATATAGGAATTTTTACTAAAAAGCCTAATATTAAAAAAATAAACATTTTTCCAAACAAATTTTCATTTAACCATATCATATAAATATAGTTTAAACAATTTATTTTTACAAAATAGTAAATTAGTATAATAAACAGAGGAAATGAGCCAAAGATAGTATATATTAATATGTAGTAACCAGCCTGTAAACGTTCAGGCTGGTTGCCTCATCCAAAAATTAATATAATAATTGGAAATAAAACTGATTCAAAAAAAAAATAAAATGCCAACAAATTTGTAACAGAAAAACAAATAATTAACAAATTTATTATAATTAAAACATAAAATATAAAAATTTTATTTTCTCTTACTTTATTTGTCTTTCTTGCCATTAATATTAAAAAAGAAATTCAAATTGTTAAAATAATTAGCAGAGAACTTATTAAATCAACATTAATTTGGTAAAAAACTTCTCCATTTCTATTTCTTGTTTTTTGAAAAAAATAAATTAATAATATTAAAATTATAATTATAATTTCATACAAATTTCAAAAAAAAGACATACCTAAAATTAAAATTCTAAAAATCAATATCATTAACATTTAATTAGACTAAAGGAATTAATTATTTCATTTCCATAAAAATAATTTAGTATTACTAACAATCTAAGACCCAAAGCAGCCTCACATACAATTCTTGTTAAAAATACAAAAATATTTAAAATATTAAAATAGGAAAAATATAATAATATCAAAATTATCATAGATATATACATAAATTCAATTCTTAATAAAATCATTATCAAATGAAATCGATTTAAAATTAAAGAAATTACTCCTATTGTATAAAATAAAAAAACTATTATTATCATAAGTTTAAATAATTTAAAAAAAAATGTTGATTTTGTAAATCAATTTTGGAATTTCCTTTAAACATTATTCAGAAAAGAATTTCTCTCTTTAAATCTCCAAAATTTATATACATTTAGATATATATTATTTTCTGTTTAATATCAAAATATTAGCTTTTATTTCTATTTTGCTTATAACTATAAGGCATCCTGTTTCTATATTATTTTCAATTATTATATTAACATTATTGGTATCCTTAACTTTTTATAAAATTTCTACAAATTCATTACTTCCTTTAATTTTAATCCTCTTAATTTTAGGGGGAATACTTGTAATTTTTTTGTATATAGTAAGCCTCTGTCCGAATAAAAAAATTAATTTTAAAATTAAAAATTTTTCTTTAACTTTTTCATTTTTCTTTTTTAGATTTTACCTAACATTCAATAAAGTTGCTTACTTAGATTTAATAAAAATTTATTATTTTCCTTTTTTCAATATACTATTATTAATAATAATTTATTTATTAATTTCTCTATTAGTAGTAATAAAAATATTAAATTGAATTTCTTCCCCTATAAAAAGTTTAACATATGTTAAAATTAATTAATCCTATAATTAATCTTCCATCCCCATCAAATATCTCATATATATGAAACTTTGGGTCACTTTTAGGAACCTGTCTTATAATACAAATTATTACAGGTTTATTTTTAGCTATAAATTTCTCCAGTGATATTTCAACAGCCTTTTCTATAATTTCCCATATTCAACGAGATGTAAATTATGGGTGATTAATTCGCTCAATTCATGCTAATGGAGCATCTCTTTTTTTTATTTTTATTTATATTCATATCGGCCGGGGTATTTATTACTCCTCATTTTTTTTTTCAAAAGTTTGAATTTCAGGGACACTAATTGTTTTCATTTTAATAGCAACTGCATTTTTAGGCTATATTCTCCCTTGAGGTCAAATATCATTTTGAGGGGCAACTGTAATTACAAATTTAATTTCTGCAATTCCATACTTAGGCCAATCAATTACTTATTGAGTTTGAGGGGGGTTTTCCGTTGACAATAATACTTTAATTCGATTTTTTTCATTACATTTTATTCTCCCTTTTATTTTAATAACTATGTCAATAACTCATATTATTTTGATTCATGAGAAAGGATCCTCTAACCCACTAGGTGGTTCTTTAAATATTGATAAAATTCCTTTTCATCCTTACTTTACAATTAAAGATTTATTAGGAATTTTTTTCTCCTTTTTATTTTTCTCTGTTTTCGTGTTACTGTTACCCTACATATTAATAGACGCAGAAAACTTTAATATAGCTAATCCCATAATTACTCCCCCCCATATTCAACCTGAATGATATTTTTTATTTGCGTATGCAATTCTTCGCTCAATTCCTAACAAATTGGGGGGAGTAATAGCTTTAATTATATCAATTATAATTATTTTGTTTTTACCTTTAATAATAAAAAATAAAATTTCTTCATTTTATTACAGAAATTCTAAAAAATTAAATTTTTGGTTTCTTGTTAACATATTTTTACTTTTGACTTTTTTAGGCGCAATACCTATTGAATATCCTTATGATTTTATAAGAAAATTAATTACTTTCATATACTTTTTAATTTTTATTATTTTTCCTTTCCTTTAGATTTTTTAACTATACAAGTATATATTTTGAAAATATAAAAAAGAGTAAATCTCTAAAAATCTTTCAATTGATATTTTATCATAAATAAATTCTAAATTTATTGCATTTTTCTGCCAAACTGAAAAAAAATTTTTTTTTTCGCAACTCATGTCTATCGGTTATCTGGATGCATTAAAGGAAGGTATGCTAAAATTTACAGGGCTATTTTCCAATATTTAAATTGGTACTGATTTTGAGCTAGATGCAATCATCTTTCTTTTTCTCCGAATTTATTAATTAGTAGATGTGTGTTAGACTTAGTATGACCCTTTGTTACATCTATGCTGACCAGTAAATGCGATAGACGGAGGTCGCCCCTTATTTAAAATAGATGTAATCATATTCCGGCAACAAAATCTTATTTAAAAATTTAAACTGCAAATTTAAAATAGAAAAAATTTCTAAGATT